TCCAATGACCGTTGGATATGATTCGATCAGGTCCTGAATAATCAAGAACCCCCCCCTTTTTACCGTAAGGATTCGAACTAAACAATTTGTGTCTCACTTGATCATTAGTCACGGAGAGGTCAGAAATAGATCTCCGTTCAACAGAATGAACATTCATTTGATCTTGATCCTTGTGGAGCGAAAAAGGCACTATACTGGATCTGCACAGAGATCCTGATAATATCCATAAATGACTTGTTTTGGGTAAGAGATGAACATTACCATATTTATATTCAGGTGCATGGTACACATCGGTACTCCAGTGCATTTCTCCCTCTGAGTCAGAATAAATATGTTTTCTAACTTTCTCTTTAACTTTATTAAAATTGAAAGTGGATGTTCCAGCGCGAATCTCAGCAATCACTTGTTCTGATTCTACATATTGATCATTTTGAACTAAAAGAAAACTTTTGGGTGGAATATTCACATTATGTAGAATATCGTGACTCTCAATAGTTACATACAGGTCTATATAACATAGAAAAGCAGGATGCCCATGACGTGTACGTGTGGGATGAACCAAATCCTCATTGAATTTGATTTTTCCCTTAAAAGGAGCTCGTACATGTTCTGCAGTACCACCTGTGAATACTCCACCGGTATGAAAGGTTCTTAATGTTAGTTGAGTCCCCGGTTCGCCGATTGATTGACCCGCAATAATACCTACTGCTTCTCCTAATTCGACCAGGTCGCCATGAGTGGGACTCTGACCATAACATAATCGACAGATCCAAGATATACTCCTGCAAAGAAAGGGGGTTCGAATATATATTGGTTGTGTTCGAAAGGTTATGAATCGAGTGACAAGTCCAACCCCAATATCTTTATTTTGAGCGGCAATGCAACGTAGGCCCATATATATATTGTATGCTAATACACGACCAATTAGTGTTTGGACCCAAATTCTTTCCGTCATCCCATTTCTAGGACTCACGGAAATGCCTCGGGTAGTGCCACAATCTGTTCTACGTACAACAATGTGTTGAACTACTTCAACAAGTCTACGCGTGAGGTATCCAGCATCTGATGTTCGTACAGCAGTATCCACAACTCCTTTGCGGGCTCCGTAGCAGGAAATGATATATTCCGTTAAAGAAAGTCCTTCGCGTAAATTGCTTTGAATCGGTAAATCAATCATTTGTCCTTGGGGATCCGACATTAATCCTCTCATACCTACTAATTGGTGTACCTGAGATGCATTTCCTCTAGCTCCCGAAAAGGACATTATATGGACTGAATTAGAAGGATCAGTCATCCTAAAATTAGGATGCATTTCTTGTCTCAAATATTCACTTGTAGCATACCATATCTCAATGGATTGGCGTAATTTTTCTACTGTGTGTACATTCCCATAATGATGGTGCTTTTCTAAAATGAAACTTTGTTGTTCAGCATCTTGGACTAGCCACCCCTTAGAAGGTACTGTTAAAAGATCATCAATTCCTAATGAAATGGATGTAGCAGTGGCTTGCTGGAAACCCAGAGTCTTTACTTGATCCAGGGTGTGCGATGTATATGCCATTCCGAAGTGATCTATTAATCTGCTAATAAGTCGTTTCATGGCAGACCCATCTATCGCTTTATTGTAAAAGAACAGATCAGCCCATTCTGCCATAAGTACTTCTCTATTCCGCTGAGTAGGATTCGCCAATGGGTTTGAGTCAGTGATTCGAAGACCTCCTTTACTGGATCTCGATTCATGTAGAAATTAAGGAATTATGATTCCAGTTGAACCGGAGAGATCAAAATTCCCGCGGTATTACAGAATTCCTTAGCTTAGGTACCGTATGAGTAGGCCTGACAAAACCCCTGTATGGCTTCTTCTATTTCTCGAGAAAAAGAAATATGACCAACAGTGGTTCGGGTGTATATACAAAGGGTTTGTTTTTTTATACGTCTTACTATTAGATAGTGCCCATAAATTTCATGATAGGTACCCAAAGATTCATATTGAACTTCGACAGGAACTTCTCTTGAGGCAATGACACGTTGATCTAGTCGCCACCGAAGCCACAAAGGACTATCTAAATTGATTCGTTTCTGCTGATAAACTATAAGTACATCATAGGAACTACAAAAATAGGGCTCTTTCTCTTTCGTAGTATATTTATACTTATAATCATTAACTGTTTCATTTTGATAGTTTATGCGATTCCATGGATTATACCTATTTGCACAAATACCTCGACGATTCCCGATCGTTAATACATAGAGTCCAATAAGCATATCTTGGGTTGGTACCGAAATGGGATCTCCAATAGCCGGAGAAAAGAGATTCATATGAGAAAACATAAGTAAACGAGCCTCCGCTTGCGCTTCCAAAGATAAAGGTACATGAACAGCCATTTGATCCCCATCAAAGTCTGCATTGAATCCTTTACGAACTAATGGATGTAAACAAATAGCACGTCCACCCCCTAAAATGGGCTGGAACGCCTGTATGCCTAATCTATGCAGGGTG